GGAGCGAGTGGTGAAAGGGAATGGGAAATAAAAAACGAAAGAAAGGATAAGGGGTTGCTGAGATTCTATTTGGACTATATCTGAAATGAATCTTGCCTATTCCCAACTATCCACTCTTTAAGATCGGACTGTTGGGTTTTCAAACAACTAACTTGACTTTTTGGATATGAAGAATTCATATTTTTTGTTTGAATGAGAAGAGGCATCATAGAAACAAAGAAAAAAGAAGCCGAAACAGCATGGAATTCTTTTCTTTTCCTATCTACAAAAAGATAGGGAGGTATATCTCTAGACACCTAGATGGAGAAGTTATGGGTCGTGGTCTAGACTATTAACCAATATGTCTGATGATCCATATCGAATGTAGTTACTAATAGCTACAGCTACTCATCCGAAGTCGATATGGATCATTGGATGAGTATCTATTAGTAACTACATGCCAGGAACCAGATTTGAACTGGTGACACGAGGATTTTCAGTCCTCTGCTCTACCAGCTGAGCTATCCCGACCCTTCCCGACATATTATACCCATCCTACTCGATGGATTAGGTCTCTGTCAATTCACATGAAAGAGAATCAAAAAGCATTCCAAAGTCTTACCCAGAGAATTTCTGAGATCTTCAACAAGAATACTTTGTAGGTTTCATTGAATTAAGAATCATGATATGTATTGTGAATGATTCAAACGGGGGTTCCTTACTCAGGGATGTTCTTTTGTACGTATATCGTACATCTCAAGGACTTGTGATAACCGAGGAGCATTTCTGCTTCGATCTAGTTGGCAAAGTGTAGAGTGAATCAGAAACATATCGTGGAATGGAACCGCGGATGAAAAAGTAGGGGGATGGGCCTTTGTTTTTTAGTGTGATTGGGGATAGAGGGACTCGAACCCTCACGATTTCTAAAGTCGACGGATTTTCCTCTTACTCTAAATTTCATTGTTGTCGGTATTGCTATTGACATGTAGAATGGGACTCTATCTTTATTCTCGTCCGATTAATCAGTTCGTTAAAAGATCTATCAGACTATGGAGTGAATGATTTGATCACTGAATTTGTGGGGATCGATTCACAATAATGCTTCCATTTTTCATATAAAAAAAGAAGGATTCGGGGAGGAATTAATATGAATCGTTTGATTATTTCAGTATACGTATGTATCTAGTTTCATCCTTCATCCCTTCCTTTGAAAGATTCCTCTAGCAACACAGTCTACCCCATTCGTTAGAAGAGCTTCCGTTGAGTCTCTGCACCTATCCTTTTTTGATTCTTGTTTTCGGAACCCCCCTTTTTTTCTGAAAACAGGATTTGGCTCAGGATTGCCCATTTTTGATTCCAGGGTTTCTCTGAATTTGAAAGTTTTCACTTAGTAGGTTTCCATACTAAGGCTCAATTCACTCAAGTCCGTAGCGTCTACCAATTTCGCCATATCCCCTTTTTTGTTTTGAACCTAGGATCCCTTTCCCCCTCTTTCTTTTCTTTCTCGTTTTTCTTTCATTTTTGCTTATACCGTAACCTTTGAATTCATTAGATTAGATAGGATTCTATATCGAAAGATTAGATAGGATTCTATATCTAAAAATAGAAAAAGTTTCTCCGTTTACTGCTATTTGATTTCTTATGTATCTTATCTATCCTTATCTATCGGAGAACAGGTATTTTGGCCAATCAGAAATGATTCTAGCATTGATGAATCCGCAATTCAACATGGATAGATCTATACCACAGAATATATGCCTCTCTTCTTCTCATTTTTACGGCGCTGTTTTTCATACTTAAACGGTCGATTCTTTGTTGTCTTATCGCTCTGAATGAAACCAAAGGAATATCTCATTTTTTTTCTGTTCTGTATTGTATCCTTATTATCTTGATTCTTTAGAATCATATAAATCGAAAAGAGAATCCTAAAACTAAAAACTAGAATCAATGAGACATCGAAAATCAAAAGAAAAATTCGATTGATTTTGATTTCAATTGAAAAAGGATATAAAATTCTATTTGAGATTTCTTGTTAGAGAATATTCATTCTGAATTCGATTTCGAGTCTTTCTATATACTAGAATGCTAGAGGATTTCTGAATAGCTAAGATCCTGGCAGTTTGCGGAATTCCTATCCAAAATTTCTGTTATGTGAGCCCGCTTAGCTCAGAGGTTAGAGCATCGCATTTGTAATGCGATGGTCATCGGTTCGATTCCGATAGCCGGCTTTTTTATTTGTTCGATTTTCTACTTTGAACCTTGAATGTCTCCTTGACACCAAGGAATAGAATATTGAAAAGACTTCTTTACCGTCTTTCAAAAAGTAACTGCTCGAGTAGGTCGTAAGAACTTCCAACTAGGAATAAAAAAAAGCTTCGAGCAGTTAGTAACAAATCAAGAAAAGTATTCTTAACTTGCTATATAAACCAAAGAGTCGGAATATTGATACAACTTATCGCATTTTTCTTTGTAGTACAGTACTTCAGTCGAGTTTGCTTCGTTTATCATTTAGTTCAGTCTTAATTTAGTCAATTCCATTTTCAATAAAAAAGGAGTCTTTATGTCTCGTTACCGAGGGCCTCGTCTCAAAAAAATAAAACGTCTGGGGAATTTACCGGGATTAACTACTAAACGCCTCCCACAGAACAAAAAGAAAATCAAAAAATCTCAATATCGGAGTCGTCTAGAGGAAAAACAAAAATTGCGTTTTCATTATGGTCTGACAGAGCGACAATTACTTAAATACGTTCGTATCGCTAGCAAAACCAAAGGATCAACAGGTCAGGTTTTACTACAATTACTTGAAATGCGTTTGGATAACATTATTTTTCGATTGGGTATGGCTTCGACCATTCCCGGGGCCCGGCAATTAGTTAATCATAGACATATTTTAGTTAATGGTTGTCTAGTAGATATCCCAAGTTATCGCTGCAAACCCCGAGATATTATTACAACGAAGGATGAACAAAAAACCAGAGCTCTCATTCAAAATTCTCTTGCTTCATCCTCCCAGAATAAATGGAAATTGCCAGAACATTTGACTCTTTACTCATCCCAATATAAAGGATTAGTCAAGCAAATAATAGCGCGTCGTCGGGTTGGTTTGAAAATCGAAGAGTTGCGAGTTGTAGAATATTATTCCCGTCAAACTTGAACCTAACTAAAAGAACAAAGCTTCGGAAATTTTGGCCCCCTTTTCGACAAAATAAATCGACCTAAGATACCTAAGATAGGGGAGTTCCCAGTTATGTATCATAGATCGGCGGGGATATTTTCATTCCTTGGCTGCTCTTTCCAGTATTTTTTCGTACTACAAAACGAAAAAAATGAGTAATCAAGAATTTCTATCAAAGAAAGATCCCTTTGCTGGAAGTATTCAATTTGATTTGATACATTGTGGTCAATAAGGTTCGTGAATTCCGTGAAGGGACGGAGAGAGGAGAGAGAGGGATTCGAACCCTCGGTAAACGAAAGCCTACATAGCAGTTCCAATGCTACGCCTTGGACCGCTCGGCCATCTCTCCGAAAAAATCTGATGTTCTGATTATGGCCTAGAAACCCGGTGAATCGCGAATTCGAAAATACGTAAGGTAAGAGAGATAAAGAAAACAGAATAAAAAAATGGAGGTAATTCTATGATTCTGATTATGCGAATCGAGGTAATTAATATCCGTCAGACTCTTTTATTTTTTTGCTGTCGGACTAATCTTTTGATTCTACTGTTGGGAGGACTGATCTCCCGGATCAACCTTACCCAAGCACTTAGTAATATGGCTAGGATTACAGTGGTACGAAAAGGAATGAAACTCTTGTGGGTACTGATCCAACGGGTCAATCTCATCTGACCGTTCACAAGGTTCTTACTATTTTCGCGGAGGTTGACCACTCTTCTATTTTTTTTTAGTAACGTTCTGCTTCTGCTATTGGGTTGCCCCACAACCTAAGAATCTCTTTACCTTCACTAGGACTCTGCCTTCGGAAGTCAGGTATTTTCGGAAACAGGATTCATGTCAAGTCCGCGGGATAGTTCGGCCCATCAATATCCAGATGGAGCGTCGCATCGCAATCCAGACCTGGAAAATGAAGGATTGCTTCCTTTTTTTGCATCCGCTATACAACCGGGACATCCAGGAGGGGCCTCTCGATCGGCAAGACCAGTCCCAGATTCTATGGGAGCAAAACCATTTGCTTGCCTCCAAGCTGGCACGACAGAGACAGAACAACAGCCGAGTAGTCGGCTTAGCCGCGCTCTGCATATATAATATGAATATGCAAAGAAATCTCATAAGCTCTCGGGATTCATACCGAGAGCTCTCTCGAACATCAACCTCAATGATCCAGGAATTGGAGAGCCGGGTTTCCTGGTTCGCGGAAACTGACAATTCTGTCACTCTGCAGGACGCAAACTTCCGCCTGCAGGAGGATAATGACTGCCTCCGGGCATCCCAGAGAACCCTCGAGGGTGATTTACTCCTGGCAAATCATGAAGTAGTAACATCAACCTCAACGATCCAGGAGTTGGAGAGCCGGGTTTCCTGGGACTACTATGGACAGAGTCTGAACTAAGCCGGAAAGAAAGGACAATAGACCCTCAAAAAGCGAACGCGGAAAGAAACAGGCGATTCATTGACGAATTCTTTCTAATTCACGAGGGTAGGAACACTGAGGTTGCCATTGAAAAGTTCCTTGACGATCAAACTCGCTTTTCTCTGGCTACGTGTAGCGACGAAGACACGTAACCAAGAGAAAAAAAAGCGAGTTCAAAAACGCTCTGCTATATGGATCTGATGCAGCAATGCAAACAATTCGAAAAATAGAAAAGTTTTTTCTCAAAGTAAAAAAAAGATTCGCGGCTCGGGGGAGAAAAAAACCTGTATGTTTTTTTTATCCCCCGAGTCTTTTTTTTATGTGATTTCGTACTGTCCAATTCCTTTGTTTGTGGGATTCTTATCCTACGAGAGGTAATGAGAAGAATTAGGGAGTGGATTGTGAACTATGCCTAGATCACGGATAAATGGAAATTTTATTGATAAGACCTCTTCAATTGTAGCCAATATCTTATTACGAATAATTCCGACAACTTTAGGAGAAAAAGAGGCATTTACCTATTACAGAGATGGTGCGATTTGATTCTTTTTATTTATTTACCATTCTCCGTCTTACGAGCGAGAAAGGCACATGATTTGGTATAGAACGAAAAAGATTATTCTATTTTTATTTTTATATATTATCTGAAAAGAAACTCGAAAGAAACCTACGCTTCGTGAAGGTGAAGTTTAGAAATAGAACAATTCCTTCTATCGTGTATCCCCGAGTGATGCAGCCTCAGATGCTTTCATTTTCAATTTGAGTATTGAGCGAAAGGTTCCACCTATAGGTTCTTACAAGTCAATCCTACTCCACTAATACCAATAGGCGGCATAGAGGAAGAAGCACTACACCTAGGAATCAACAACAAGAAAACTTTAGTTAGAACTTATTCCCTTTTCCTTATCGGGATCGGGACTAACAAACAAGAGTGGTTGGGACAACAAACATCCATCTCGTTCGTACTTTGGATACCCGTAGAACCATCGAAGTCCGTTGAAGTGACTCATTCCTGGAAATAGGAGGCGTTGAGGACAAAGAAATTGTTGGAGTTACTTTTTCTATCTACCACCAATACGCTGTATGTTAAGAAAAGACCTCTTGCAGGAAGGCTGGCTAGAGATTTCTTGTAAAAATACTAGCCCCTGTCAGTTCATAAAATGAGAATCTTGCAATATCTTTTTTTTTATTCCAGGGATTCTTATCATTCATTATGTACAGAAGGGAGGAGCCGTATGAGATTGAAATCTCACGTACGGTTCTGGAACGGGGATTATTTGACTAGAATGAACAACCGTAACGGATGTCAGCTCAATCCGAAGGAAATTATGCGGAAGCTTTACATAATTATTATGAAGCTACGCGACTCGAAATTGATCCCTATGATCGAAGTTATATACTCTATAACATAGGCCTTATCCACACAAGCAATGGAGAACATACGAAAGCTTTGGAATATTATTTCCGGGCACTCGAACGAAACCCATTCTTACCACAAGCTTTTAATAATATGGCCGTGATCTGTCATTACGTGCGACTATCTCCACTATAGAAAGAGGGAAAGAAAGATCCAATCCGCCAGTCAATACTAGAACGAAAATAGGCTTTCTACATATTTATCGTACAAAGCAACGATTTTTATTAGCTGTAGCAAAGAAAGAGACTTCATAGAAGCCAAAATAGGAAGAAATAGATATGCCTATAAGACTCGATTCTATGGATAAAAGCTCTAATTGAATTGATGGGGGAAGCGCCGTAAAGATCAATTAGCGAGGGTTTGGGCCGATACAATAAGAACTGCTTTCCTTATGTCATGATATGAGATAAAAATTAGGAATCCACTTATGTAATAGAGTCGATCCACTAAGGTATTCAGCAGCGGTGTAGTATCAGATCCCAAAGAGAGTAAGTCCTTTCTTTCTTATGGAGGAAAGAAAGTCTTTTTCAAAGATTCTATAGAAATTTCGATATGAAATCGAGATAGTTACCTTTCAGAAAATGCTAATGATAGCAGAGATGTCTATGCTTCATTTTTCTGAAGGTGGGAAAAAAGAGAAAACTGAATTCGAAATGAAATCCCAATTCACGTTTGAAGCTCATGGAAATGTATGTAATTAACCTCTTCTGGGTAACCCGAAAAACAAAAATGGGATTGATTTACGAGAAATCTTATTTAATTAGTCTAGGGGAGATTAAGATGGGATACAAAAATAATGGATTGCTGAGGCTGAGCCGTATGAGTTAGGAAACTCTCAAGTACGGTTCTAAGGGAAGGAATTCACCCACCTATTCTGACCGAGGAGAACAGGCCATTCGCCAGGGAGATTCTGAAATTGCGGAGGCTTGGTCCAATCAAGCTGCGGAGTATTGGAAACAAGCTATAGCGCTTACTCCAGGGAATTATATTGAAGCGTATAATTGGTTGAAGATCACGAGACGCTTTGAATTTGAATAAGAACACTCTCTTTTTTTTGTTTGTTGGATCCATCCGTAAAATCCAATAGATCATTCAACTAATCACGGAATTTTATTATATTCCTTCTAATTCTAAGATCGTTGTATTTCGTCTGATACCTCGTAGAGATAAACGCTACCCGACATATCCGCTATTCAAACTCAAAAAAGAGTCCTTTGAATGATTCAATATGGATACTGGGATATCTTTTATGAATGACTAATGAGTGCTCCGGTGATTTGGAAGAGAGGACTCGTAATCTGTTCCGTGTACGATAAAGCTAGGAAGTAGTTCTATCTAGGCAGTTATCCATTGTGATAGGAATACACTAGATTCCACCAAAAAATCTTTTTTTTTGTCAAGTCGCAGGTTTCCAAGATTCCAAAGGTCCGTTGAGCGCCTCAGGGCTATGTCATAATAGATCCGAACACTTGCCCCGGATCGACTTCCCGATCATAATTGTTCTAGTAAATAACTAA